TGTGTGCAATATTATAATAATGTAAATATACATAAATTGAATTACTTAAATATCACTTGAGACTTTCCTGTTTCCGGGGGGTTTGCAGGAGTAATAAAGATCTCAGGAGTGTAGGGGGGTAGGGGGGTTTGACGCGCAAAAGCCGAGGGGTAATATATTAGGTATTTGCCTAGAAAATAAAAAATATTATGCACATGATATCCTAATATGTGGTTATTTAATTAAAATCTTTCCACCATGAATACTATTCGCTTGCGAGCAAGAAAATGTTCTACCTTATTAGTTAACCTTAGCGCTGCACTGGGATGTAAGATGAAAGGAAGCTAAAAAAGAGAACCCCTTGCCCTTTAGAAAGAGTGCTCGGCATGCTGGGTAACGGGTAATATGTTTTCCACCATTAACTTATGCCTGGAACGAGCATTGAAATGGGGAATGTTACCAAATTAATGGACCTGAAATAGGAACCAAATGCCAGGAATAGTTCACTAAGTGAAACCCCCACAATTTCTGTCCCTGACCATCAAGAACCGTATGCAATTAGAAATCACCGGTTGGTAGGTTCTTACTACATTAAAAATTTGTGTTCAACGGGATGGTGGGTACGTGGTATATCTTGACTAATGGGTTTAAGTGTTAGGTCTTAAATTTTTGGTTACAGTTATTTTACTACGAATGGTTATGAATATGTAATTGTATTATGTAATGTTTTACTTGACTGTTATTTCTTGAATGGTTAATATAAATCAATGGTTATAATACATATATTTGTCCTTAAGCATTACATATTATATGTTTAATATAAATGTATGGTAATAATACATATATGTCTACAACCGCATTAATAAATAGATGTGTGGGCATTTATTCTGGAAGTCAAAGAATAGTTTAATTTACAATCCTGGCTTTGGGAGTCAGGGGTGGGAGTTAAAATCTCCTTTCTTTGAGGCTAGCACTAGGGGGGAATTTAGCCCCCGACGTCCGGTTTACAAGACCGGCGCTCTGACGCTGAGCTACTAGGGCATGTTCATTCAAGGGCTTTGTTTTCTAATCATCCTGCGAGTGGAGAAAGAACTAGGAAGAGGAAGAAATACAGGAAGGAGGCGACTTGGCCGATAATGATGAATGGGTGTTCTACAGGCATTCCTCCGATTCATGTTAGGATGATTACATCTGCAACGAGGGTTCAAAATAAGAATTGGGTGAGGGGGCGAAATGTTAGGCCTCGTTGTTTTGAGGTGTGGAGGATTGGAACAACTATAAGTACAAGGATTGATGAGAGTAGGGCCAGGACCCCTCCTAGCTTGTTGGGAATGGATCGGAGGATGGCGTAGGCGAATAGGAAGTATCACTCTGGTTTAATGTGGGGAGGCGTGACAAGGGGATTGGCGGGGGTGAAGTTGTCGGGGTCTCCAAGCAGGTTTGGTGAAAACAATGCTAATGAGGTTAGGGCCATGAGTAGGGCGACGAAGCCTAGGAGGTCTTTATATGAGAAGTAGGGGTGGAAGGAAATTTTGTCTGCGTCTGAGTTTAGGCCTGCGGGGTTGTTTGATCCTGTTTCGTGGATAAATAGAAGGTGGATGAGTGTTATGGCTGCAATGATGAAGGGTAGAAGGAAGTGGAAGGCAAAGAATCGGGTTAAGGTAGCGTTATCGACTGAAAACCCCCCTCAGATTCATTGGACGAGTGTGTTTCCGACATAGGGGACTGCGGAAAGAAGGTTCGTGATAACGGTGGCACCCCAGAAAGATATTTGGCCTCAGGGGAGGACGTAGCCAACAAAGGCGGTTATTATTACGAGGAGGAGAAGGACTACTCCGACGTTTCAGGCTTCTTTATATAGGTAGGAGCCGTAGTAAAGTCCGCGGGCGATGTGCATGTAGATGCAAATAAAGAAGAAAGATGCGCCGTTGGCGTGTATATTCCGGATAAGTCATCCGTAATTTACGTCACGACAGATGTGTGTAACGGATGAAAAAGCTGTTGCGATGTCGGATGTGTAGTGTATGGCTAGGAATAGTCCTGTTAAGATTTGGGTTACTAGGCAGAGGCCTAGGAGTGAGCCGAAGTTTCATCAGACTGAGATGTTCGAGGGGGCAGGTAGGTCTACTAGTGCGTCGTTTGCGATTTTTAGGAGGGGGTGGGTTTTTCGTAGGCTGGCCATTAGAGGTTCTTGTAGTTGAATAACAACGGTGGTTTTTCAAGTCATTAGTCCTGGTTAAAATCCGGGCAGGAACTATGACCTATATTATGTCTTTATTTTTGTTTGGGCTAGTTCTTGGCTTGGTCGCGGTTGCATCTAATCCCTCTCCCTATTTTGCGGCTTTGGGGTTAGTAGGGGTTGCGGGCTTGGGGTGTGGGGTGTTAGTAGGATATGGTGGGCCTTTTTTATCTTTAGTATTATTTTTGATTTATTTGGGGGGGATATTAGTTGTTTTTGCTTATTCTGCGGCCTTAGCTGCGGAGCCGTACCCGGAGAGCTGAGGGAGTCGTTCGGTAGTTGGGTACGTCTTGGCTTATTTGGTAGGGGTACTAGTAGCTTCTAGTTATTTTTGAGGGGGGTGATATGAGGCTTCTTGGGTGCCTGCAGATGAGTTGAAGGAGTTTTCTATGTTTCGGGGGGATATTGGTGGGGTTGCGTTGGTATATTCTTTGGGGGGAGGAATGTTGGTGATTAGTGCTTGGGTGCTGTTGCTCACTTTATTTGTAGTGTTGGAGTTAACTCGGGGTCTAAGTCGTGGCGCGCTTCGGGCTGTTAGGGGATAATAAGGAGGATGGCAAGGGCTAGGGTTAGAAGGAAGAGAGTGAGATAGGTTTTAATTATGCCTTGTTGGGTGTTGCTTGTGGTGGTAATGAGGGGGAGGTGTGTAGAGATTAAGGCTTTTGGGCCTGTCTTTTCCAATCATGTTTGGTCCACTATTTGGCTGGCAATTGATTGTCCGAGGGTGAGATTAAGTTTAGGTATAAGGCGATGAATAACCGCTGGGAAGAAGCCTAGCATGTTCGAGAAGTGGTGGGGGGTTGAATAGGGGAGAGGTTTGAATTGCTTGCTTGTTATTAGGGCGAGTTCTAGGGCAATTAAGAGGCCCATAATTGTTACGATAAGGGCGCTGAGTTTTAGGACGGGGTGTATTGTTATAATAGGGGTTTTAATGGGGAGTGTATTTGAGGTAATTAGAAGGCCGGCAAGGATGCTTCCTCATGCAAGACGTTTAATAGGGTTAATTGTTGTTGGGTCATTTTCATTAATTGGTGAGAGGGGGATAAATCGGGGGTGGCCCATGGATACAAAGAATACTACGCGGAGGCTGTAAATAGCTGTAAATGAGGTGGCAAGAAGGGTGAGGGTTAGGGCTCAGGCGTTAAGGTATGAAGTGTTTAGGGCTTCAATGATTGCGTCTTTCGAGAAGAAGCCTGCAAGAAAGGGGGTTCCTGTTAAGGCCAGGCTGCCAATTGTGAGGCAGGAAGATGTAATTGGGGCTAGTTGTTGTATTCCTCCCATTTTTCGGATATCTTGTTCGTCATTTAGGCTGTGAATGATAGACCCGGAGCATAAAAATAGCATGGCTTTAAAGAAAGCGTGGGTACAGATGTGGAGGAATGCGAGGTGAGGTTGATTGAGTCCAATAGCCACTATTATTAATCCGAGCTGGCTGGAAGTTGAGAATGCAACAATTTTTTTAATGTCGTTTTGGGTTAAAGCGCATGTTGCGGTAAATAAGGTTGTGAGGGCTCCGAGGCAAAGGCAGATTGAGAGCGCGGTTTGGTTGTTTTCTATTAGGGGGCTAAGTCGGATTAGGAGGAAGATTCCTGCAACCACTATCGTGCTGGAGTGTAATAGGGCAGAGACCGGCGTAGGGCCCTCCATTGCGGAGGGGAGTCAGGGGTGTAATCCAAATTGGGCTGATTTTCCGGTGGCGGCTAGAATTAGTCCAAGGAGGGGGAGGGTGAGGTCAAGGTCTTTGGATGCTGCGAATATTTGTTGTATCTCTCATGAGTTTAAGTTTGTGGCTATCCATGCTATGGCTAGAATTAGTCCGATATCTCCTACGCGGTTGTATAGGACTGCTTGAAGGGCTGCAGTGTTGGCATCTGCTCGGCCGTACCATCAGCCGATGAGGAGGAAGGATATAATTCCTACCCCCTCTCAACCAATAAATAGTTGAAATATATTGTTGGCTGATACTAGAATGATTATAGCTACTAGAAAGGTTAGGAGGTATTTGAAGAAACGGTTTATGTTCGGGTCTGAATGCATGTATCATGATGCGAATTCTAGAATAGACCAGGTTACGTACAGGGCAATGGGGATGAAGATAATAGAGTAGTAGTCGAATTTAAAGCTGAGGTTAATGTCGAAGGTGGCGGTGTTTATCCAGTTTCAGTTGGTAATAATTGTTTCTGCCCCTTCATTAAGGAATAGGAATAGGGGGATAAGGCTCACAAAAAAGGCAGTTTTTACTGCGGTTTTAACGTGTGAGAGGGCCCAGGAGGGGGCTTTGGGGTTGGGGGTGAGGGTGGAGAGTAAGGGGTAAATGAGCAGTGTAAAAATAATTAGTAGGCTGGAGGTTATTATTAGTGTTGTGGGGTGCATAGCTTCTACTTGGAGTTGCACCAAGAGTTTTTGGTTCCTAAGACCAACGGATGCGCTATTATCCTTTAGAAGCGCGAGTGGGCCTTGGGGTTTAACCAAGGTGGTAAGAATTAGCAGTTCTTATTGCTGTCGAGCCTCTCTCGGTGGACAAGAGGGTTTTAACCCCTGTTTCTAGAATCACAATCTAATGTTTTAGTTAAACTATGTCTACAGGCAGATCAGCCTCAGATTAGCTCGGGCTTGAGAATTAGGAGGAGTAAGGGGATTAGGTGAAGGGCCATTAGTAAGTGTTCTCGGGAGTGTGAGGGTTCGAGTGAGATGATGTGTGGTGGGAGGGGGCCTCGTTGTGTCATTAGGAACATATATAGTGAGTATCCGGCGGTGATTAGTGTGCCGGCACCGGTTAATAATAAGGACCATCAAGACCAGTTGAACAAGGATGTGATGATTATTAGTTCTCCCATTAGGTTAGGCAAGGGGGGCAAGGCTAGGTTGGCTAGGCTAGCAATAAATCACCAGGTTGTTATAAGGGGTAATACTATTTGTAGGCCTCGGGCTAGGAGTATGGTTCGGCTATGTGTTCGTTCATAGTTGGTGTTGGCCAAACAGAAGAGGGCGGAGGATGCAAGTCCGTGTGCGATTATTAGTAGAAGTGCTCCGGTCAGTCCCCAAGGGGTTTGAATTAAAATGCCTCCAACCACCAGTCCCATGTGGCTAACAGATGAGTAAGCGATCAGGGACTTAAGGTCTGTTTGGCGGAGGCAAATTGATCCTGTCATGATAATCCCTCAGAGGGCTAGGATAATGAAGGGGTAGCTGAGCTCCTTGGTCAGGGGGTCTAGCACTACTAGCATTCGTATCATTCCATAACCCCCTAGCTTTAGGAGGACGGCGGCAAGAACTATTGAGCCAGCGACGGGGGCTTCTACGTGTGCTTTTGGAAGTCAGAGGTGGACGCCATACAGTGGTATTTTGACTAGGAATGCAATTAAGCAGGCTGCCCATCAAAGTTTATCCCCCAGTGAAAGGAGTTGGAGGGGTTTTACGTATTGGAGAGTGAGTATAGATAGAGTCCCTGTGTTGTTTTGGAGGAGGAGAAGGGCCACCAGTAGGGGAAGGGAGCCTATTAAAGTGTAAAATAAAAAGTATGTGCCGGCGTTGAGTCGTTCTGTCTGGTTTCCTCAACGGGTAATAAGAATCAGGGTTGGAATTAGAGTGGCTTCAAATATAACATAAAATAGGATGATTTCTGTAGCGCTGAATGCTATGATGAGGAAGATTTGGAGGGTGGTAAGTAGGGAGATGTACATTCGTTGGCGGTTTAATGGTTCTGGGGAGAGGTGGTTTTGACTAGCTAAGATTATTAAGGGAAGGAGCCAGCAGGTGAGGACGAGGAGGGGGGTTGAGAGTGGGTCTGTTGCTATGTATGGGTTTAGGGAAGATCAGCCTGTTTCTGACATGTTCTTAAATCAGGTTAGGCTTAACAGTGCAATAATTAAGCTTTGGTTAAGAGCGGTGGTTCAGAGTCATTTGGTTGGACTGAGCCAGATTGTTGGGATTAGCATGATGGTGGGGATTAAAATTTTTAACATTGTAGGAGGTTTAGGCTTTGTAGGTGGTCAGTTCCGTGGGTTCGAGCGGTTGCGACTAGTAGGGCTAGGCCTGCGCTGGCTTCGCATGCGGAGAATGCTAAAAGTAGTATTGGGGAGGCTGAGTAGACGGTGGTGTCTAGTTGTAGGGCCCACAGTGACAGGGCGATGAATAGTGAGAGTATCATGCCTTCCAAGCATAGTAGGGCGGATAGTAAGTGGGTTCGGTGGAATGTTAGTCCGACTAGTCCTAGGATGAAGGCGGAGGAGAAGGTGAAGTGTGTAGGGGTCATTAGGCAGTTATGGACTTAAACCATAAATTTTTGAGCCGAAATCAAATGTTTTTATTAGACTAACTGCCTATTCGGCTCATTCTAGTCCTCCTTGGGTTCATTCGTAGATTAGGCCCAGGGTGAGTAGGACCAGGATGGTGATTGCTCAGGTGAATGTGAGAAGGGGGGAGCTTAGTTGATCTCCCCAGGGGAGGGGTAGAAGGAGAGCAATTTCTAGGTCGAAAAGAAGGAAGAGGATGGCGACGAGAAAAAAGCGGAGGGAGAAGGGGAGGCGGGCGGAACCAAGGGGGTCAAAGCCGCATTCGTATGGTGATAGTTTTTCGTAATCCGGGTTCATTTGTGGCAGTCAGAAAGAGACGATGGCCAAAATAATAGATAGGGCGGCGGTAATAATTATAATTGTTGATAATAAATTCATTATCTTTCCTTGGGGTTTAACCAAGATCGGGTGATTGGAAGTCACTTATACTTACTTTGTACTAGAAAGATTATGAGCCTCATCAGTAGATAGAGATGTAGAGGAATAGTCATACAACGTCTACAAAGTGCCAATATCAGGCAGCTGCTTCAAACCCAAAGTGATGTTCGGATGTGAAGTGGTATTGGATTTGACGGAGTAGGCAGATGGCCAGGAATGTAGAGCCGATAATGACATGAAGTCCGTGGAAGCCTGTTGCGACGAAAAAGGTGGATCCGTAGACCCCGTCTGCAATGGTAAAAGGGGCTTCGTAGTATTCTAGGGCTTGTAGGAAGGTGAAGTAGAAACCAAGAAGAATTGTTAGTGCAAGAGCTTGGATTGCTTGTTTTCGTTCCCCTTCTATAATGCTGTGGTGGGCTCAGGTTACTGTAACCCCAGAGGCTAGAAGGACGGCTGTGTTTAGAAGGGGGACTTCAAACGGGTCAAGGGTGGTAATGCCTGTGGGGGGTCAGCAGCCTCCTAGTTCTGGGGTTGGGGCTAGACTGGAGTGGTAAAAGGCTCAGAAGAAGCCTAGGAAGAAGAAGACTTCTGATGTAATGAATAGGACTATTCCGTATCGGAGGCCTTTTTGGACGGGAGGGGTGTGGTGTCCTTGGAATGTTCCCTCTCGTACGATGTCTCGTCATCACTGATACATGGTTAAAAGCAGAAGTATTGTTCCCAGGATTATTAGGGTTGTTGAGTGGAAGTGAAACCAGATAGCAAGGCCAGAGGTTATTAGGAGGGCGGCTACTGCGCCTGTTAGGGGTCATGGGCTAGGGTCAACTATGTGATATGCATGTGCTTGGTGGGCCATTAGACGTTTTCTTGTAGATATAGGCTTAGAAGAAGAACGAAGACGTATGCTTGAATTATTGCGACGGCGACTTCTAGGAGGGTCAGAAGGAACAGTAGCGTGGCTGTCAGGATGGCAACTGTTGGTATTAGGGGCAGAAGTACGAAGGCAGCAGTGGCGATTAGTTGAATTAGCAGGTGGCCTGCTGTTAGGTTGGCGGTGAGTCGAACTCCCAAGGCCAAGGGGCGGATGAATAAGCTAATTGTCTCGATAATAATAAGAATAGGGATAAGGAGTGATGGGGTTCCTTCTGGAAGAAGGTGTCCTAGGGCATGCGTGGGTTGATTTCGTATTCCAATAATTACAGTTGCAAGTCATAGGGGGACTGCAAGACCTATGTTTAGTGAAAGTTGGGTGGTAGGTGTGAATGTGTATGGTAGGAGGCCGAGTATGTTGAGTGTAATTAAGAAGATTATTAAGGAGGTTAAAATAGTGGCTCATTTATGACCCCCTAAGTTTAGTGGTAGAAGTAGTTGTTGGGTAAAGCGGTTAATAAACCATCCCTGGAGGGTAAGGAGGCGATTGTTTAATCATCGGGCTGAGGGGGCGGGATAGAGTACCCAGGGAAGTGCGAGGGCAAGGGCAATGAGGGGGACTCCTAGGTATGTGGGGCTCATGAATTGGTCGAAGAAGCTTAGTGTCATGGTCAGTTTCAGGATTTAGTTTTTAGTGTTTCAGCAGCTTGGGGTGAAGGCTCATTTGGGAAGTTGTGGGCTATGACTTTAGGAGGGATCAGTGTTAGGAAAATAAATCATGAGAAGACAAGGATTATAAATCAGGGGGCGGGGTTGAGTTGAGGCATGTCACTGCGGGTGGTCGGAATCACCAGTCTTTAGCTTAAAAGGCTAACGCTACATCCTGTTTAGCTTCGTAGTGAGGCGTCTTCAAGTATTATAGAGGATCAGTTTTCAAAGTGTTCTAGGGGGACGGCTTCTACTACAATTGGTATAAAGCTGTGGTTTGCTCCGCAGATTTCGGAACATTGACCGTAGAATACACCTGGTCGAGATGCAATAAAGGCTGTCTGATTTAGCCGGCCTGGGACTGCGTCTATTTTCACGCCAAGTGCAGGGACTGCTCATGAGTGTAGTACGTCTTCGGCTGAGACAAGCACTCGAATGGGGGATTCAACGGGGATAACCATTCGGTGGTCTGCCTCTAAAAGGCGGAACTGGCCGGGGGTTAGGTCTTGGGTGGGGATTATATAAGAGTCGAAGCCAAGGTCTTCATAATCAGTGTACTCGTAGCTTCAGTATCATTGGTGGCCCATTGCTTTAATGGTGAGGTGTGGGTCGTTGATTTCGTCTATAAGGTAAAGGATTCGAAGGGAGGGGAGGGCAATTAGGATAAGGATTACTGCTGGAAGGACTGTTCAGATAATTTCAATCTCTTGGGAGTCAAGAATATATTTATTAGTTAGTTTGGTGGATACTATTGCTACAATAATGTAAAGTACTAAGGTGCTGATTAAAAAGACGATTATTAGTGCATGGTCATGAAAGTGTAGGAGCTCTTCTATAACGGGTGAAGCCGCATCTTGGAATCCTAGTTGTGAGGGATGTGCCATTCTAGCTATGCTTAAGATACGCGAGGGTTTAACTCGCGACTCTGCCTTGACAAGGCGGTGTAATGACTGTTTTACTAGTATCTTATGAAGAAAGTGACAGAGTGGTTATGTGATTGGCTTGAAACCAATAGATGGGGGTTCAATTCCTCCCTTTCTCGGTTAGTTTGTTTGGACTTGAACGAATGCTGGTTCTTCGAATGTGTGATACGGAGGAGGGCAGCCGTGAAGTCATTCTACATTAGTCATGGTTAGTTCGACTGATATTACTTCTCGTTTAGCGGCAAATGCTTCTCAAATAATAAACAGGAATATAATTACTGCTACTAGGGAGATTAGTGAGCCAATGGAGGAAATGGTGTTTCACAGTGTGTAGGCGTCGGGGTAGTCTGAGTATCGTCGAGGCATTCCTGCTAGTCCAAGGAAGTGTTGTGGGAAGAATGTAAGGTTAACACCTAGGAATATTACCCCAAAGTGGATTTTTGTTCATGTACTGTGAAGTGTGTATCCCGTGAAGAGAGGAAATCAGTGGACGAATGCAGCTACGATAGCGAAGACTGCTCCTATTGACAGGACGTAGTGGAAGTGGGCAACTACGTAATAAGTGTCGTGGAGAACAATGTCTAGTGATGAGTTGGCTAGAACAATCCCTGTTAATCCTCCTACGGTGAAGAGGAAGATAAAGCCTAGGGCCCATAGAAGGGGGGTTTCTCATTTGATAGAGCCTCCGTGAAGCGTGGCCAGTCAGCTAAAGACTTTTACTCCGGTGGGAATAGCAATAATTATAGTGGCGGAGGTAAAGTAGGCACGTGTGTCTACGTCCATTCCGACTGTAAACATATGGTGGGCCCACACAATAAATCCTAGTAGGCCGATTGCTATTATGGCCCACACTATTCCTATGTAGCCAAACGGTTCTTTTTTTCCAGAGTAATAGGCAACGATGTGGGAAATTATACCGAAGCCGGGAAGGATAAGAATGTATACTTCTGGGTGACCGAAGAATCAGAAGAGGTGTTGGTAGAGAATGGGGTCCCCGCCCCCAGATGGGTCAAAGAAGGTAGTGTTTAGATTTCGGTCTGTTAAGAGCATGGTGATGCCGGCGGCAAGGACGGGGAGAGAAAGAAGAAGCAGAACGGCCGTGATTAGAACAGCCCATACAAACAGGGGTGTTTGGTATTGAGAGATGGCTGGAGGTTTTATGTTAATAATTGTTGTAATAAAATTAATGGCCCCCAAGATTGAAGAAATGCCTGCTAAATGGAGTGAAAAAATAGTTAAATCAACGGAGGCCCCTGCGTGTGCCAGGTTTCCCGCTAAGGGCGGGTAAACTGTCCACCCGGTCCCGGCGCCTGCCTCTACTCCAGAGGAGGCTAATAAAAGAAGGAAAGATGGGGGGAGTAGTCAGAAGCTTATATTATTTATTCGGGGGAATGCTATGTCGGGGGCGCCGATTATCAGAGGGATTAATCAGTTTCCGAAGCCACCAATCATAATTGGTATTACTATAAAGAAAATTATTACAAATGCGTGTGCCGTAACGATTACGTTATAAATCTGATCGTCCCCTAGGAGAGCCCCGGGTTGGCTTAGTTCAGCTCGGATGAGCAGGCTTAGAGCGGTGCCGACTATTCCGGCTCAGGCACCAAATACTAAGTAAAGGGTGCCAATATCTTTGTGGTTGGTTGAGAAGAATCAGCGGGTGATTGCCACAGGTAAGGTGGCTGAGGTAGGCGGTGGATTGTAGCCCCACATACAGAGGTTTGAGCCCTCTCCTTATCAAGCCCCGGGGTGTTACATATTAGATTGCAAATCTAAAGAGGCAGGCTAAATACCTGCCGGGGCTTTCCCCCGCTTGGCGGGGAGACGCGGGGGAAAGTAGATGAATGCTCGCTGGTTTGGGCGCTTAGCTGTTAACTAAGATTTTGTAGGATCGAGGCCTTCTCATCTAGGAAGGCCTTAGCTTAATTAAAGTGCTTGTTTTGCATGCAGGAGATGTGGGGTAATATCCCGCAGGTCTTATCAGGGACTGGGAGATTTTCACTCCCGCTTAGGGCTTTGAAGGCTCTTGGTCTTGAATGCTATCCTAAGTCCCTTAGGGGGTAAGAAGGGCCATGGCGGTAGGGGTTAGGGGGAGGAGGGAGATTGTTCCTATTATTGTGATGGCGAGGGGTATCGTGGCTTGCAAGGGTTGGAATCGTCAGGGGGTGGTGTTGGAAAGGTTGTTAGGGGAAATTGTGAGTGTTATGGCGTAGGAGAGGCGTAGGTAAAAGTAGAGACTGAGGAGGGCTGTTAGTGCGGCTAGTGTCGCTGTGGTTGCGAGTTCTTGTTTAGTCAGTTCTTGAAGGATAAGTCATTTTGGGGCGAAACCTGTTAATGGGGGGAGGCCGCCGAGAGATAGAAGCATTAGGGGGGTGAGGGTGGTTAGGATGGGGGTTTTTGATCAGGATGTTGCTAGGGTGTTGATGTTTGTGGCGCTGTTTATTTTAAACACAAGGAATGTTGAAAATGTTATAATGAAATAGGTTAATAGGGCTAGAAGGGCCAAGGAGGGTATGAATTGGGTAATAAGTACCATTCATCCTAGATGTGCGATGGAGGAGTAGGCGAGAATTTTTCGGAGCTGGGTTTGATTGAGGCCGCCTCATCCGCCAACAAGGGTGGATGTGAGGCCTAGTAGGACTAGGGTGGTGGTGCTGTTTGGTTGTATTTGAAGAATTAGGGCGAAGGGGGCAAGTTTTTGTCAGGTTGACAGAATTAAGCCCGTGGTGAGGTCTAACCCCTGAAGGACTTCTGGTAGTCAGGCGTGTACGGGGGCCAGTCCAATTTTAAGGGCTAGAGCTATGGTGAGGATGGTGGCGGGAACTGGGTGGGTTATTTGTTGAATATCTCATTGTCCGGTCAGTCATGCATTGGTAGTGCTGGCAAATAGAATTATTGCAGCTGCGGTAGCTTGTGTGAGGAAATACTTGGTGGTTGCTTCAATTGCTCGGGGGTGGTGTTGTTGGGCTATCAGTGGGATGATTGCTAGGGTGTTTATTTCAAGGCCTATTCAGGCGAGTAGTCAGTGGGAGCTTGAGAATGTAATTATGGTTCCTAGGCCGAGGCTAAATAGAAGGGTGGTAAGGATGTAGGGGTTCATTAGTAAAGGAAGGAATTTAACCAACATGTTTGGGGTATGGGCCCAAAAGCTTAATTTAGCTGACTTTACTAGAAAGTGGTGTAGTGGAAGCACTAAGAGTTTTGATCTCTTAAGGATGGGTTCGAGTCCCCTTTTTCTAAGGAGTTGGAGGGATTTTAACCCTCATGATTCACTCTATCAAAGTGGCCCTTTAAATTCAGGCACAAATCCGAGTATGGTTATAGTTGTGGGGGCAGGCCTGCGAAGGCAATTGGAAGGGCCAGGTGTCAAATTACGAGGGCTAGGGTTAGGGGGAGGAAGTTTTTTCACACCAGGTGTATTAGTTGGTCGTATCGAAACCGGGGGTAAGAGGCTCGAACTCATAAGAAGACAATTGATAAGAGGGCGGCCTTGGTTATGATGTTTATTGCTGTTAGTTCTGGCAGCGTTGGGGTGTGTGAGGCACCTAAAAATAGAATGGTGGAGAGTGTGTTTATTAGGAGGATGTTAGCATATTCTGCTAGGAAGAAGAGGGCAAAGGGGCCCCCTGCGTATTCTACGTTAAATCCAGATACTAGTTCGGACTCGCCTTCGGTTAGGTCGAAGGGTGCTCGATTGGTCTCTGCTAATGTTGAGATGTATCATATGGCTGCTAGGGGTCAAGCAGGAAGGATAAGTCAAATGCTTTCTTGGGCCGTGTTAAAGGTTTGGAGTGTAAAGCCGCCTGCGAAGATAATAGTGTTGAGCAGAATGAGTCCTAAGCTCACTTCGTATGAAATGGTTTGGGCGACGGCCCGCAGGGCCCCCATCAGGGCGTATTTTGAGTTTGATGCTCATCCGGAGCCTAAAATGGAATAGACTGCTAGGCTTGAGAGGGCAAGGACAAATAAGATTCCTAGGTTTAGGTCGACCACGGGATAGGGGAGAGGTATGGGGGCTCATAGTGTTAGTGCTAATGTTAGGGCTAATATAGGGGTCACTAGGAATAGGATGGGGGAGGAGGTGGAGGGTCGGACGGGCTCTTTAATAAATAGTTTAACGCCGTCTGCAATGGGCTGTAGGAGGCCATAAGGTCCTACTACGTTAGGCCCTTTTCGTAGTTGCATATATCCTAGTACTTTTCGTTCAAGCAGGGTGAGGAATGCGACGGCTAGGAGGACGGGGACAATAAAGGCTAGAGGGTTTAGTAGGTGGGTAATTAAAGGGGTAATCATAGTTAAGGAGAGGATTTGAACCTCTATGGAAAGGGCTTAGGTCTTTTGCAATAGCCGGGCTCTGCCACCTTAACATGCCGTTCTCGGAGGCTCGTAGGGTATGCCCTCTTGTTTGTTTTAGTTGGTTTCATCAAGTAGGGGTGAGGCATACTGTTAGCATAGGCCTCTTCTTTTCGGTCCTTTCGTACTAGAAAAGAACATGTCATAGATAGAAACTGACCTGGATTACTCCGGTCTGAACTCAGATCACGTAGGACTTTAATCGTTGAACAAACGAACCCTTAACAGCGGCTGCACCGTTAGGATGTCCTGATCCAACATCGAGGTCGTAAACCCCCTCGTCGATATGGGCTCTGGGAGGGGATTGCGCTGTTATCCCTGGGGTAACTCGGTCCGTTGATCGGCTGTGCCGGATCATTTATGGTCAGATGTTCTGCTTCTTAGAGGGGTATCTCTTAGTTTTGGGGAGGGTCTCCCTGTTCCACGTGGGGGTTTTGTTTTTCCCCGCGGTCGCCCCAACCAAAGACATTTGGGCGGGGATCCCCTATGTTTTGTCCTTTATTTTGGGTTGTTTTATGTGGTCCGCTTTATGTCTAAAGCTCCACAGGGTCTTCTCGTCTTATGGATTTATCCCCGCTTCTGCACGGGGGGATTAATTTCATTGACTGGAAAAAGGAGACAGTTAGGCCCTCGTTATGCCATTCATACGGGTCTTCATTTAAAAGACAAGTGATTGCGCTACCTTTGCACGGTCAAAATACCGCGGCCGTTAAACATATAGTCACAGGGCAGGCGGGACCTCTTATTCTTTGTTTTTGCAAGAGGCGATGTTTTTGGTAAACAGGCGAGGCTTGTGTTTGCCGAGTTCCTTCTTTTTCTTTTAGTCTTTCCTTGTAGGCACTCCAGTGTAGGGCTAACGGTGGTTTGGTTGAGTGTTTTTCTGGTTGGCTGGTTTATTGTTCAGTTCCCTCTTTGGTTGGGTCCGGTTAATTGGTCAGTGGGGGAGTCCGTTCTGATGTACACGTGTGCAGGGAGAAGGTCTAAGGACATTCTTATTACTCATATTAGCAGGATCTCATACATGGTTGCATGGATGGGCCTGGTATTGGTAGGGGGTTAAGATTTTGTATCATTATATAAGGTTGAATTTAAGGGCTATGTCTGAGCTTTAACGCTTTCTGTTGTGGTGGCTGCTTTTAGGCCCACTGGAACATCCGTCCTTGGTAATTATGATCTTTACCCACCTGGAAAAGTTGTTTCTTTTTTCAAAGGAGCTGTACCTTCTTTGAATAACTCTCTGGGTTTCCTATACTCATGGTAAATTAGTGTTGCTTGAGTGTGGGAAGCTTGGAGGCTGAACTTCTATTCATTTCTCAGGCAACCAGCTATAACTGGGCTCGGTAGGTCTGTCACTTCTACTCAAAGCTCTTCCCACTCTTTTGCCACAGAGACGGGTTGGCCCTATAATAGGCTGTCTTGGAGTAGCTCGTCCAGTTTCGGGGTGTCAAACTAAAGGGCTCTTTGCTTGGGGGGTGCTGGCTAAAACATGATGCAAAAGGTACAAGTTTAAATCTTTACTTCTTTTAGCTTAAATGGGTTGTTTCATTTCTTTTTCAGCTTTCCCTTGCGGTACTATTTCTATCGCTCGCGTGTCTCTTTTCTGTCGCTCATACTAGGATGGGAAAATGGTTTGTTTTATGTTGTTTAGGGTATTAGGGGTTATTTATGTTTAGTTGTTAGGGGGGAGGGCGGGCTAGCTGTTCGGCGTCAGGGTAATCCGATTTGCACGGATGTCTTCTCGGTGTAAGGGAGATGCTTTTCTGTCTTAGCTATACTCTGGTTGTTCCAAGTGCACCTTCCGGTACACTTACCATGTTACGACTTGCCTCCCCTTTGTATAGGTAGTTGTATAGGTTAATTTAGTGGGTTTGGTTTGGGGAGAGTGACGGGCGGTGTGTGCGCGCTTCAGGGCCAGTTTCAGTAGGACACTCTATTTTCTACTTACTGTTAAATCCTCCTTCAAGTACGTGTTTCAGTGTACTATTCGTATTCCCTGTGGCAGGGAATGTAGCCCATTTCTTTCCTCTTCATGCGCTACACCTCGACCTGACGTCTTGGATTTACATCATTTTTGCTTACTATGGGGCCTTCACAGGGTAAGCTGACGACGGCGGTATATAGGCGGGTTGAACAAGGAGAGGTGAGGTTGAACGGGGATTATCGGTTCTAGAACAGGCTCCTCTAAGTGGATCTAAAGCACCGCCAAGTCCTTTGGGTTTTAAGCTATTGCTCGTAGTTCCCGGGCGGATAGTGGGGTGGTGTACTATCGATGTTTATGGCTAAGCATAGTGGGGTATCTAATCCCAGTTTGTGACATAGCTTTCGTGGGTTCAGGGTTAATAAAGCCACTTTCGTGGTAGTTCTTCATGCCTTCGGGTACGTATAACAGTTCTGAAGGTGTTTGGCTTTAGTTTAGGGTGGGCGCCCTAACCACTCTTTACGCCGGCTTCCATCAACTTGGACCTCTCGTATAACCGCGGTGGCTGGCACGAGTTTTACCGGTCCTCTTTGCTTTAACTAAGTCAAGTTTTCACTTATTGCTTAATATTTATCACTGCTGAGTTCCCTTGGGGGTGTGGCTAAGCAAGGCGTTTTGGGCTGCGAAGGCGTGCCTGATGCCTGCTCCTTGTCCCCGGGCGGGGGACTGAGGGCATTCTCACGGGGGTGCTGAGACTTGCATGTGTAAGTTTGGCTAAAAGTTGATAGTAAAGTCAGGACCAAGCCTTTGTGCCCGTGGGATTTTCTAGGATCCATCTTAACATCTTCAGTGTTATGCTTTATTTAAGCTACACTAGC